CCTATGATTTTTAAGAGTCGGTTGGATAATGAAAAAAAAAAGAAGGATTTTGATTCTCTTAAATTTTAAATAAAGTAAAAACAAAATATGAATTTAAATTTTCATCCAACATACTTGGTCTTTGCGAGAACCGCGTGAATCAAGTAGTGTAGTGATTCACGCGGTTCTCGCCGGTTGACACAATGTGTTTTATATACACTATATATATTGCACTCTGTTTGTATTCGTAATAACTTTTCTTTTATTTAACTAGAGGTTAACGTAAATGAACCATAACTATGTAGCCCGATTCCTAATAGATTGACCCCAAAATAGCATATCCAAATTATAAGAAAGCCTAGAGTCGCCACAATTGCGGAATTTGTCCCCTGCAAATTTTTATTTGTTCGAGTATGCAAATAAATTGCGAATACGATCCACGTAATAAAAGCCCAAGTTTCCTTTGGATCCCAACTCCAATATGATCCCCATGCTTCATTGGCCCATACTGCTCCTGAAAGAATCCCTATGGTTAAAAAGATAAATCCTAGGCTAATCACACGATAACTCCAATAATCTAATTGTTGAATCAATTGGGCCTTGTAATAATTCTTAGCATAAAAAAAAGAGGTTTTTTTAAAAATATTGTTTCTTTCATTATTGTATTGGATTTCACCAAATGAAAAAGATTCGTTTAATTTTAATAAATTATTACTTTTAGAACTATAAAAAATCTTTCTAAATGTAATGACAAGAAGTGCTACTGATAATAATGATCCACAAAGAAGAGCTGCATAGCTCAATATCATCATACTTACGTGCATTATTAACCACTCCGATTGTAGAGCGGGTATTAATATTGTGGGTTTATGTATTTCATTTAAAAGACCCGACGTAGCAAAGCCTTGGGTAAAAATAGTACTTGAGGCAGTTATTGTGGTTAAATAATTTTTTCGTTTTTTAAAATAGGGCACTATATGAATAAGGGAGAAACTCCATGAAAGAAAAATTAATGATTCATATAAATCACTTAGTGGGAAATGGCCCGAAAAAATCCAACGAGTTATTAATAATCCTGTTAGACATAAAAAAGTAGCTAGCATCCCCTTTTCTGACGAATCATATGGTTTTATGATTTCATTGCCCAATAAGGTTATCAAATGAATTGTAATCACAATTGAAACAATAGAAAAGGAAATATGAGTTAATATATGCTCTAAAGTTGAAAATATCATAAAAAAGAAAAAGGTGGGGATCCCCCATATTAATATGAATTATTGGGAATTTTATTTATTTTTATTATAGGATCTATTCGATCTCGTTTAGAAGATGGCATGCCGCCACTCGGACTCGAACCGAGATGCTCTAGCACTGCTTCCTAAGAGCAGCGTGTCTACCGATTTCACCATAGCGGCTTGCTCGAATTCATAATAGCCTATTTATATTCAATAGTCGAGATTGAACAAGTCAATTCAATCAAATTGAAGATTTGTTAGTTTCATTTTTTTTTTTTACTTTAAGTGTCCATTTATCTTAGGGCTTTTTACGTAGTTTATGCGATTCTAAAATCGAACTCTTGTTTATTTATATTATATTGATGATCTGAAAATGATCTGAAAATTGGAGATATATGGTAAATCCATTACATATGGTAAATGCAATAAATTAAGAAGTTAGTTTTTAACATGGAATCCATTAGTTTCAACAATCTACCCTTCCCGAAAAAGATAAAAAATTTTATTTATTGGAATTGTAAAGGGCGATGGGGAAAAAAAGACTCCCCACCACCAAAATATGAGTGAAAACAAAAAAATAAAAAATTGTATATATTTTTTTTAGATTTAGAATCCAGAAAATAGAAGAATTTTTTAGACCTAACATTAAGATTTTATTTCATATTAATATAATATTTAATATTAATATGAACTTTGATTTTTAATATAATATTAAATTAAATATTAATATGAATTGATTTTATATTAACAAATTACTGATCCAATTTTTTGAATCAAATGCATTTCGATTATTCCAATATTTTAGGACTTATTTGTTTGTCGTACAAAAAAACTTTTTGAATTCCCGGTAGAAAGAGATTTCCCTAATGACAAAGCTTTTAACGATGCCCAATATCCTTTCATTTTCCAAATATTTTTACGAATACGCTTTTTTGATATCGAAGTACGTTTTTTTGGAACTGCCATTTAAAATTACTCATTGTTATAGTTGGATGTGAAAGACATCTATTTCTATTGTTCTATTATTATATTATTCTTATTCATTATCTATTTTTTCTCTAAATAATATAATATTCTCTTCATAAAAAAGAAATATAGATATGTCAAAGATCCACGAAAACTGGATCAAAAATGACTCGAAATAACAAAATATTCCGTAAAACCAAAATTTTTTGGTTTGGAACTATTAGTTCGCGTTGTTTATCTCTCAAAGTTATATCTTTAGAATCTGCATGTCATAGAAATCAAATCAAACTTAATAAAAAAAAAAATATATATAAAAGACCTTTATTTTCGGCATTCTATACTTGATTTATAAAATATCAGGATTGTACTTTTGACTAATAATTTAATAGTCAAACTAGAAAATTCAATTTTAAAATTCGAATGAGACTAGTAATAAATCTGTTAAAAGATACGTGGTTTGATAAACAAAGGATCTCAGTCCTTTTTGATCCTTTCTCGCTAAAAAGTTCATTTTAGTTCCATATTTTTCTAAACTTTACTAATAAATTGGTTTGATTGAAATGGAAAACAATCAATCCCATAATGAATTAGTTAATTAATTGAAAATTAGTTAATGAATTGAAATAAACTAACTAAAATCAAGAGTTTTTTTCATTAGACCGATGACCTTAGTTAATCTTATAATTCGTATTAGCATCAAGTATTCTTTTTAGGCTAAATTTTTATCCTTGCTCTATGAATATAAATTACGATTACGATAAATTATTATATTTTTATTTTCCTATCCTATTATTCCTATCCTATTATAAGTGTTCGTTTTTTTATATGTCACTTGGTCATATCATTTGACCAACTGTAACTTCTTTTTTGAATATTTGAATGGTTTTGAAAAGACTCAGAATATTTAATTATTAATTAATATAATATTAATAAATAAAATAATAATAAATAAATATAAATACTAATATATATAAATAAATATAAATCTTAAATCAGTTAGTGCATATCTTGATTTTTTATTGACTTTTTCGAAAGGTAAGATCCGGTGAATCGGAAACAATTAATTAAGAATAAAAAACTTTTTTTATGGAACAGACATATCAATATGCGTGGATAATACCTTTTCTTCCACTTCCGGTTCCTATGTTAATAGGGTTGGGACTTCTTCTTTTTCCGACGGCAACAAAAAGTCTTCGCCGTATGTGGGCTTTTCAGAGCGTTTTATTGTTAAGTATAGTCATGATTTTTTCCATGAATCTTTCTATTCAGCAAATAAATAGTAGTTCTGTCTATCAATATGTATGGTCTTGGATTATTAATAATGATTTTTCGTTAGAATTCGGATACTTGATCGATCCACTTACTTCTATTATGTCAATACTAATCACTACTGTTGGAATTTTGGTTCTTATTTATAGTGATAATTATATGTCTCATGATCACGGTTATTTGAGATTTTTTGCTTATATGAGTTTTTTCAGTACTTCTATGTTGGGATTAGTTACTAGTTCAAATTTGATACAAATTTATATTTTTTGGGAATTAGTTGGAATGTGTTCGTATCTATTAATAGGATTTTGGTTCACACGACCTGTTGCAGCAAAGGCTTGTCAAAAAGCCTTTGTAACTAATCGTGTTGGCGATTTTGGTTTATTATTAGGCATTTTAGGGTTTTATTGGGTAACGGGGAGTTTTGAATTTCGTGATTTATTCCAAATATTCAATAACTTGATTTCTAATAATGAGGTCGATTTTTTATTTGTTACCTTGTGCGCTGTTCTTTTATTTGCCGGTGCGATTGCTAAATCTGCACAATTTCCTCTTCATGTATGGTTACCTGATGCGATGGAAGGGCCGACTCCTATTTCGGCCCTTATACATGCTGCTACGATGGTAGCAGCGGGCATTTTTCTTGTAGCCCGACTTATGCCTCTTTTCATAGTCATACCCCACATAATGAATTTTATCTCTTTGATAGGGATAATAACAGTTTTTTTAGGAGCTACTTTAGCTCTTGCTCAAAAAGATATTAAGAGGGGTTTAGCCTATTCCACAATGTCTCAATTGGGTTATATGATGTTAGCTTTAGGTATGGGGTCTTATCGCAGTGCTTTATTTCATTTGATTACTCATGCTTATTCTAAAGCATTATTGTTCTTAGGATCGGGATCCGTTATTCATTCAATGGAAACTCTTGTTGGGTATTGTCCAAAAAAAAGTCAGAATATGGTGCTTATGGGAGGTTTAACAAAACATGTACCAATTACAAAAAATTCTTTTTTATTAGGTACACTTTCTCTTTGCGGTATTCCACCCCTTGCTTGTTTTTGGTCCAAAGATGAAATTCTTAATGATAGTTGGTTGTATTCACCTATTTTTGCAATAATAGCTTGGTCTACGGCGGGATTAACGGCATTTTATATGTGTCGGATTTATTTACTTACTTTTGAAGGACATTTAAACGTTAATTTTCAAAATTACAGTGGAAAAAGAAATACCCCCTTATATTCAATATCGCTATGGGGTAAAGAAGGTTCAAAAATAAGTAACAAAAACTTTCGTTTGGTAACTTTATTAAATAAGAATGGAGGTCCTTCTTTTTTTTCAAATAGAGTATATAAAATTGATGAGAATGTAAGAAAAATGACCCCACCCCTTCTTTCTATTCCGAATTTTGGCAATACCAAGACTTCTTTGTATCCTTATGAATCGGATAATACGATGTTATTCCCAATACTTATATTAATTATATTTACTTTGTTCGTTGGATTCTTAGGAATTCCTTTAACTCAAGATGTGGATATATTAACAAAATGGTTA